TATGGATATTTCATATCCCCCTTTTTCTTTACGTAGTATTTTTCTTACTATACCTGTTGACGTAGCATTATAGACCGTATTGTTACTCTTACTACCATCAGGATAGATCTGTCCCCTTCCTCGGTTTCCCCCTACATATATGGGATATTTTAAGAAATGAACGTCTTTCTTCGTAGCAGGATCGGGGGAAAGAATGGGAAAGACGATTTCACTATATTTCTGACCGGGAACAGGGCCTATCACAAGAATATTTTTTTTATCGGGACGATAACTCTGAAAAGAGAGATTTCCTATCTTTTCTTTCAACTCAGGAGAAATACGGTCGGGCGGCGCTAATTCGAATCCCTCGGGCAAAATAAGAACAGCACCCACATTTAACCCTCCCTTTTTCCCATTAGCAAGAACTTGTTTCAGTTGCATATCATAAGGAATTCGAAGAACTGCTTCAAATACAGTATCGGGAAGCACAGCTTGGGGAACTTCAATATCCACGGGCTTATTAGCTAAATGGCAATTGGCACATACAATTCGTCCGGTTGCTTCTCGTGGGTTTTCATAACCCTGCTGCGCAAAAATGGGATATGCATTTGAAATAGATGTCCGAGTTATTACATATATCATGATCGATACAGAAATAGATCGAATCATCTGTTCCTTTACCCAAGAAAAAGTATTTCTATTTTCCATGTCCAATCGCAGATCCCAGAATTTCTACAATAAATTAGATAGGTAGCTAAGCTAATCTAGTTCCCTATACACGAGTCTGTTGTCATTCTACTGCAACAGTTGTACTGGAATGATGAATACCTTGAGCAGGTAGAAATAGAAAGAATTTTGCTAAAAAGGAAAAGGGCTTTCTTTCTAAAAGAAGAAAGATGCTAATTTGATTAATATCAGGAGATCAAATGAGTTTATGCTTCACTAATTGAATGATAAATGACTACAAGCGAAGGAGATAGACGGTTTAAATAAAAAAAGACCCAAAATTTCAAACATGTATCTAGAATCACTGGAAAACTACAAACAAAAATAGTGAAAATTAGCTCGTTAGGAGCCCATCCAAGATCATTGTAGACCCAACGAATTAGTAGTTCCCAACCGCGGGTGGAGTGAAATCCAACAAAAAAATCAGTAACTAAAAGAATACTAAAAGCTTTTATTGAGTCATTTAAGTTATAGAAGAATTCCTGAACCCAAGAATTCAAAATGACAAGTTCCTCTTTACCCAGAAAAAAAGAACCACTTAGAATAGCCAAACAGATTATATTTGTCGAGAAATGCAAAATGATATGGAGATGATCCTCATTATCTATTTTGGCCAATTGTATTATTTCCTTGTGTATTCCTATAGGAGGTTTTTGTACATGTGTCTTCGGTTTCTCTTTTATCATTTCGTCCAAGAGAAAAAGTTCTTCTAATTCTATGAATCTTTCTAGAACCTTTTTCTCTTGAATATCAGTTAAGAGAGTTTCGGATTGCCTGGTATTCCACCAATTCTTAATCCAAAGTTCCAGACATTTGTTAAAAGAGAAAGAGACCCCCCAGGGCAAAAGTACGATAAATACAAGATATAGGAAAGAAGGCAATGCTTTCTTTTTTTTCATTTTTGATCTGTAAATTGAGTTGTTAATGAATCCGCTCCATTCGCTGACTCTATTTCATTCGCTGACTCTATATGATATTTCTTTTTCTTTGAAGCAAAAATTCTATAACAAGGTTTGAGACCTTGTATATATTTTTCTTTTTTGTATACTAGTGGAATTTCATTGCATTGGGTTCTTTCTTAGATCTAGATGGAGTGGAATAGAGAAATAGAATAAAAAAAAAAGCGCTTTCGGATGAAAATGGAAGAATATTATGCCATCACTTGGACAAAACAAATTAGAAGCAATTTTCTCTTATCCTCGTTTGTTCCTTCCTTTAGATAAATACTCGAAAATCCCCTTACAATAACGAATCCAATTTCGAAGGGACCTCCTCCCCGTGTTGAGAAAATCTTCTTCCAATTCGTCCTCATTCAATTCATTTCAAAAAAATGCAATCGGTACTCAAAATACTTCAATTGGTACACGCAAGAAATAGGCCAATTCGGCAGCTTTTTGTTCTATTTCTCGTGGAGTAAAAAACTTCTCATCAGTACGAGTCAAGGGAATGACCCCCTGGCCCCGGATTTCCATATAAAGGATACGACGAGGATAAAGACCCTCTTTAACCTGAATTCTAATTGATTGGATATCCCGCATAAGGAATCGAAGGAAGACGCGACGTTTTATTCCAGGGAATCCCCAACGAAAAATGCACACTATTCCCTCTTTTCTATCGAATCGGTCATAACCACTGCCTACATTCCACAAAATAGTGCACCACAAGTAGGAGCTAATGAATAGGCCCGCGATTCCGTAGAAAGACATCACGACCCCCTGTGGAAAAAAAAGAATTTGTTGAGATGGAAGTACAGATATCATATTCTTACCAAGATAACTGGAAGCCCCAACCGATAAGAATCCTAGTGAACCTAGAAAAAGAATACAGGCCCAGAAAAAATTACCTCTTTTTCGAGAACCTTTTAGAAGTTCTATCCATATGTGTTCTGATCGCCAATTCATATTAGATATACTAAATCCAGCAGCGGTCGATTGAAATTGAGAGAATAAGCTAAATGATTTTGACTTTACTTTTTTTGATTCTGAAATTGCCTTCAGCAACGAGTACTCCTGTGAAATAATTGGTTAGATACATTGACTTTCTATTCAAAAAATATTCGTTGATCCACTTAAAATAAAACTCGCTATACCCGGCTCCGCATATGCATGCATTTATGCTCGTAGCCTATATCCGCATCCATAGCCGTTTTTCGTTTGTGTGTAGAAAGAACCACATACCCTACCATATTACTTACACTAAAAAATATCTGTATTATGATCCTGCGTGGAAATACATTGAGAAAATTCGCCCCCGTCGGTTCTAGACAATCTTATTTTTCTGCACATAAAGAAATAAAGAAGCCATTGCAATTGCCGGAAATACTAAGCCTACTAAAGGCACGAAAATAGAAGGTAAGTTAAAATCCGTCATAGAATAGGTGTCTCAATTCAAATTTACTATTTCTATCTATTCGAAAAATATCTTAAGATTCTTATAATATAATTAAGTATATCTATTATAAGGAATATTGACTATTGTATTTTTTAGTTTGCAAAATAAAGATTTTTTATAGAATACTAAAGTATTCTATAAAAAAAATGAATGGAATGGATAATAAGAAAATTGCAAAAAAAGAGAACTAATTAAAAATTCAAAAGATTTGATTTTTCTTTTCCCGTCCTCACGGCCTTTCTATCCTTCTAATCGAACTTGAAATTGGATTCAAAAGAAAGCGATTGTGAAAATGAAATACCTCTTTCAGAATACCCTTTAAAAAAGGTCTCAGTACGACTTTTAGTCGAATGCGCCCATTTCGAATCCTAAATAAGTTTCGTCTACCTACTTCCACATGCAATACTTCTTCAACCACTCTCGGACCCCTACAAACGCAAGATGCGCGTCAGGTTTTGAAATAAGGATATCCCCCAGCCCCAGTATACCGAAACTCGCTCTTATCCTATCCCACCGGTTGTAAGGATTCATACATAGGGCTTTTTAGTTGATTGATAGTGCCATAAAGTTGAAGCTTTTTTAGACTTTTTTATTAAGCTGTAATTTCCTTCCTGCATACGCGGTCCTCTATTCTCTAGAAGCTCATACAATAATGCGCGGTAAAGGCGGAAAAATAGCATACTCAATCAAAATCAAAGGGCAAATTCTCTTACTTACTACAGATCTCATACTACCCCCTTAGACTTTTTAAGGCGATATACCACCCAAAGGGTATGAAAATGCCGGGTGGAGTTAGCTTTTCGATGAAGACCCGTCCCGTGCAGCGAAGTCCTATTAGTAAGACCCCGCGCAAGACGCAAGAATGGATTATAGAAGAATATTATTCCGAATACTCCTCCGGACGCGTATAGTAGCATTTCGATTCCTAATCTTTTTTCATTGATTCTTTCCCAATACAATAAATAAATACTATATTTGTATTTATTTATTGTATTATACCTTTATATATTCTAAATATATAGAATAGAGGAATCTCTATTTGTCAAGTCTCATGATCGTATCAAGATCTATTTTTATTCGGCTCAATCTTAAAAAAAAAGATTGAGCCGAGTTTAATTGCAATCAATTAGAAGAATAAAGAAGAATTACTGCATTTTGTAACTGATTTTTTCTCTTTCTATTTCGCTTCTTTTTTATTTAGACCTTCTTTATATCTAGTTTTATCTACTTATCTAGTTTATCTACCGGCTCGAACTCGAATTTGATCGCCTTCCATACTTCACAAGCTGCGGCTAGTTCAGGACTCCATTTGCAAGCTGCTCGGATAATTTCATTACCTTCACGAGCAAGATCGCGTCCTTCATTACGAGCTTGTACACAAGCTTCTAAAGCCACCCGATTAGCTGCTGCACCAGGTGCATTTCCCCAAGGATGTCCTAAAGTTCCTCCACCAAATTGTAATACAGAATCATCTCCAAAGATTTCGGTCAGAGCTGGCATATGCCAAACATGAATACCCCCTGAAGCCACCGGTATAACACCTGGCATGGATACCCAGTCCTGAGTGAAAAAGATACCGCGAGCACGATCTTTTTCAATAAAATCATCGCGCAATAAATCAACAAAACCTAAAGTCATTTCGCGTTCCCCTTCTAACTTACCTACTACTGTACCGGCGTGGATATGATCTCCCCCAGACATACGCAATGCTTTAGCTAATACACGAAAATGCATACCATGATTTTTCTGTCTATCAATAACTGCATGCATTGCCCGGTGAATGTGAAGAAGTAGGCCATTGTCGCGGCAATAATGAGCCAAACTAGTATTTGCAGTGAATCCCCCAGTTAAGTAGTCATGCATTACAATAGGAGCCCCTAATTCCCTCGCAAATACAGCTCTCTTAATCATTTCTTCGCATGTACCTGCAGTCGCATTCAAGTAATGCCCCTTGATTTCACCGGTTTCGGCCTGTGCTTTATAAAGAGCTTCGGCACAAAAGACAAAACGGTCCCTCCAGCGCATAAATGGTTGTGAGTTTACGTTTTCATCATCTTTGGTAAAATCAAGTCCACCGCGTAGACACTCATAACACGCTCTACCATAATTTTTTGCGGATAATCCCAATTTTGGTTTAATAGTACATCCCAAAAAAGGACGGCCGTACTTGTTCAACTTATCCCTTTCAACTTGGATACCATGAGGCGGACCTAGGAAAGTTTTTGAATAAGTAGTGGGAATTCGCAGATCCTCCAGACGTAGAGCGCGTAGGGCTTTGAAACCAAATACGTTACCCACAATGGAAGTAAACATGTTAGTAACAGAACCCTCTTCAAATAGGTCTAATGGATAAGCTACATAAGCGATATATTGATTTTCCTCCCCAACAACGGGCTCGATGTGATAGCATCGTCCTTTGTAACGATCAAGACTGGTAAGTCCATCAGTCCAAACAGTTGTCCATGTACCAGTAGAAGATTCGGCAGCTACTGCAGCCCCTGCTTCTTCGGGCGGAACCCCCGGCTGAGGAGTTACTCGGAATGCTGCCAAGATATCAGTATCCTTGGTTTCATACTCCGGGGTGTAGTAAGTCAATTTATAATCCTTAACACCAGCTTTAAATCCAACACTTGCTTTAGTTTCTGTTTGTGGTGACATAAGTCCCTCCCTACAACTCATGAATTAAGAATTCTCACAACGACAGGGTCTACTCGATATAGATTAGGCGTAAATGAAACCTTTGCAAAAATCTTTTAAAACAAAAAGGATATTCAATTAATATCAACTCATTAAAGAAAATGGAGGGCATGCTTAAGTTAATGAATATGTTTCATTCATATATAATGCGTACACCCTGTGTATGTTCTATCCTATAGGAATTCTACTATAGGAATTCGATAGGAATTGAGTTGTTGTTATGGTAAGTTAACATGGTTCATTATTAAACCATGGATTTGATTCACCAAATCCATCATTATTGTATACTCTTTGATAGATATAGCGCAACCCAAATCAATCCCTAATCCTTATTTTACAAGTTCTTAATAGGCCCCTTTCTTATTTTGAATGTAAATACCTAAATACTAAGAAAATTCTCTGTTGACAGCAATCTATGCTTCACAGTAGTATATATTTTGTATATCGAAGTCCTAGATAGGAAAGTAGAGTAGGGACAGATCCTCCACAAAAGGCGAAATGTATATGAAAAAAAGATTGATTGAACTTTCCAACGGACTCATTCCATGAGTAAACGATTGAATGGGATTCGCTTGGGCAACGAAATCAAGTCCTGGTCCCCTTTTCTCTCTTATTGAATTAACTAATTCATTTCCTTTTGACTTTCGGATTTTTGGCTCTTTTTTTGGATTTGATTTGGCATTATTCAACAAGAAAAAAAGCAAAATTTCGACAAATTCCTTTTTTTTTGAAAATTATGTGATAATTATGAGAACCAATCCTACTACTTCTCGTCCCGGGGTTTCCACAATTGAGGAAAAAAGCACAGGGCGTATCGATCAAATTATTGGGCCCGTGCTGGATATCACTTTTCCCCCAGGCAAGTTACCTTATATTTATAACGCTTTGGTAGTCAAGAGTAGAGACACTGCCGGTAAGCAAATTAATGTGACTTGTGAGGTACAACAATTATTGGGAAATAATCGAGTTAGAGCTGTAGCTATGAGTGCTACAGACGGGTTGATGAGAGGAATGGAAGTGATTGACACGGGAGCTCCTCTCAGTGTTCCAGTCGGTGGAGCTACTCTCGGACGAATTTTCAACGTTCTTGGGGAACCTATTGACAATTTGGGTCCTGTAGATACTAGTGCAACATTCCCTATTCATAGATCTGCGCCTGCCTTTATCGAGTTAGATACGAAATTATCCATCTTTGAAACAGGTATTAAGGTGGTCGATCTTTTAGCTCCTTATCGACGTGGGGGAAAAATCGGACTATTTGGGGGGGCTGGAGTAGGGAAAACAGTACTCATCATGGAATTAATCAACAACATTGCTAAAGCTCATGGAGGCGTATCCGTATTTGGCGGAGTAGGGGAACGGACTCGTGAAGGAAATGATCTTTATATGGAAATGAAGGAATCCGGAGTAATTAATGAAAAAAATATTGAGGAATCAAAGGTAGCTCTAGTCTATGGCCAAATGAATGAACCGCCGGGAGCTCGTATGAGAGTTGGTTTAACTGCCCTAACTATGGCAGAATATTTCCGAGATGTTAATAAGCAAGACGTGCTTCTATTCATCGATAATATCTTTCGTTTTGTTCAAGCAGGATCGGAGGTATCCGCTTTATTAGGGAGAATGCCCTCCGCAGTGGGTTATCAACCTACTCTTAGTACAGAAATGGGTTCTTTGCAAGAAAGAATTACTTCTACCAAAAAGGGATCTATAACTTCGATCCAAGCGGTTTATGTACCTGCGGACGATTTGACCGACCCTGCTCCTGCCACAACATTTGCACATTTGGATGCTACTACCGTACTTTCCAGAGGATTAGCTTCCAAGGGTATTTATCCAGCAGTAGATCCTTTAGATTCAACCTCAACTATGTTACAGCCTCGGATCGTTGGCAACGAACATTATGAAACTGCGCAAAGAGTTAAGCAAACTTTACAACGTTACAAAGAACTTCAGGACATTATCGCAATTCTTGGGTTGGATGAATTATCGGAGGAGGATCGTTTAACTGTAGCAAGAGCACGAAAAATTGAACGTTTCTTATCACAACCGTTCTTTGTGGCAGAAGTTTTTACCGGTTCTGCAGGAAAGTATGTTGGTCTTGCAGAAACAATTAGGGGATTTCAACTAATCCTTTCCGGAGAATTAGACGGCCTACCCGAACAGGCTTTTTATTTGGTGGGTAACATCGATGAAGCTAGCACGAAAGCTATAAACTTAGAAGAGGAGAACAAATTGAAGAAATGAAATTAAATCTTTATGTACTAACTCCTAAGCGAATTATTTGGGATTGTGAAGTGAAAGAAATCATTTTATCTACTAATAGTGGCCAAATTGGCGTATTACCAAACCACGCCCCCATTAACACAGCTGTAGATATGGGTCCTTTGAGAATACGCCTCCTCAACGACCAATGGTTAACGGCGGTTCTGTGGAGCGGTTTTGCGAGAATAGTTAATAATGAGATCATCATTTTAGGAAATGATGCGGAACTGGGTAGTGACATTGATCCGGAAGAAGCTCAACAGGCACTTGAAATAGCCGAAGCTAACTTGAGTAGAGCTGAGGGTACGAAAGAATTGGTTGAAGCGAAGCTAGCTCTCAGACGAGCTAGGATACGAGTCGAGGCTATCAATTGGATTCCCCCATCCAATTGAAGACAATCCAAAGGTTTAGTTGATACAAAGAAAAAGGGAAGAGGAGTAGAAAAAGTTATTAGATAGCGAAGCGAAGTAAGTCCAATGCTATCTAGTAATTTTTCTACCTACCTACCTACTATTGGATTTGAACCAATGACTCCCGCCGTATGAAAGCAATACTCTAACCACTGAGTTAAGTAGGCAATTTATCACCACAAAGGAAGACCCATTACTTCGATCGATTATAGATCGAATCCTTTTTATAAGCAATACTGCTCCGTTATTACTATGTTATATAGTAAGCAGATCAAAGGGATATCCTCTGGCATTAGAGAATATTCATCTTGACAAGAAATTATCTATATGTTAAGATATCTCTGACAAGGGCTATAGCTCAGTTCGGTAGAGCAACTCGCTTACACGTGCGCCAATGCTTTTCAAGGGAGCTTATTATGCAATGAACATAATTGATCTTATTGCAAAATCAATGTCTTACTTCATGGATTCGAGAGAATAGGAGAACAGTAGCCTGACAAACAGTCGGTTCAGTCCGATTCAGGTGCCAATTCAGGTGCCTAATCAAATAGAACCCTTATTGATTTGCTAGTTGATAAGGTAAATATCCAGCCCACTAAATGCTAGGCGTAATGAGGATAAGGGCCTCCAAAAAACTTCTTTTCGTTCTATGAACTTTAAGGTGTATGAAGTCTCATAGTCAACTCTTGCAGCGGAACGATAGAGACTCCATTTCACTTAGGTTGATTTAATTTAGGCCGGAGGCAGACCTAAGTCAAGGTAATCCTCCTTTGAAACACTTTGGTATTGCTCCTAGATAGATCATAATACAAATAATCAATCAGAGCACAGGGAGCCATCTCATTATCTTTCCGTAAAGAAAAACTATGGTGGACTAACTGATCTTTACATCAGTTGATGAAAGAGCCCAATGCAAAAAAATGCATGTTGAGTCTTTGAAACAGTTCGAATCATTTCGATAATAATCCGTTTGATCTGTTTTACCGAGAAGGTCTACGGTTCGAATCCGTATAGCCCTAATATGTCCTATTTTTAGATTTTAGGATAGAGATCCTATGTTTCCTTTAGTATAGTTTTCATTTTCTCATTAGTACTTGTTTATAGACTGGACGGTCGCTTGCGCCATAGAATAGAGATAAAAGCATTACCACAGGCTCATTCTTCGAAAATCATAGAGACAGGAAAAGAAAAACGAATTTCTATCAAATCAATAGAAGGAAGGATCCCTTACCCTATTTGAATTCCATCCTCCTTCAAATAGGATATGCTCTAAGTCCCTAGACTTCCCTATAATAACTGCAATGATTTTCTCCATCTTGCGAATTCCTACTTTGTTTGAAGTATATTACTTTGCTTATAGATACGTTATCTAAATCGATCTACTTTAAATAGAAAAATAGAAATAAAATAAATAGAAAAATAGAAATAAAATCCAAAAATAAAGAAAGAGTAAATAAGAAAACAGAATATTCTGTCTCATAGTTCTGAAATAGAGTTCTTTATTTTTTCTTTTTATAGTATTACTCCTCATTAGG